TCCGAAGAAATGATTCATCGAAATAATGAGTCACCCGTTCCATTGATATGGATACATCTGAGATCACCAAATGCTCGGGAGTTCCTCTATTCAATCCTTTTCCTTCTTCTTGTTGCTGGATATCTCGTTCGTACACATCTTCTCTTTGTTTCCCGGGCCTCTAGTGAGTTACAGACAGAGTTCGAAAAGATCAAATCTTTGATGATTCCATCATACATGATTGAGTTGCGAAAACTTCTGGATAGGTATCCTACATCTGAACTGAACTCTTTCTGGTTAAAGAATCTCTTTCTAGTTGCTCTGGAACAATTAGGAGATTCTCTAGAAGAAATATGGGGTTCTGCTTCTGGCGGCAACATGCTATTGGGTGGTGGTCCCACTTATGGGGTCAAATCAATACGTTCTAAGAAGAAATATTTGAATATCAATCTCATCGATATCATAAGTATCATACCAAATCCCATCAATCGAATCACTTTTTCGAGAAATACGAGATATCTAAGTCGTACAAGTAAAGAGATCTATTCATTGATAAGAAAAAGAAAAAACGTGAACGTTGATTGGATTGATGATAAAATAGAATCCTGGGTCGCGAACAGTGATTCGATTGATGATGAAGAAAGAGAATTCTTGGTTCAGTTCTCCACCTTAACGAAAAAAAAAAGGATTGATCAAATTCTATTGAGTCTGACTCATAGTGATCATTTATTAAAGAATGACTCTGGTTATCAAATGGTTGAACAACCGGGATCAATTTACTTACGATACTTAGTTTACATTCATAAAAAAAATCTAATGAATTATGAGTTCAATAGATCCTGTTTAGCAGAAAGACGGATATTCCTTGCTCATTATCAGACAATCACTTATTCACAAACCTCGTGTGGGGCTAATAGTTTTCATTTCCCATCTCATGGAAAACCCTTTTCGCTCCGCTTAGCCCTATCCCCGTCTAGAGGTATTTTAGTGATAGGTTCGATAGGAACTGGACGATCCTATTTGGTCAAATACCTAGCGACAAACTCCTATGTTCCTTTCATTACGGTATTTCCGAACAAGTTCCTGGATGACAAGCCTAAAGGTTATCTTATTGATGATATTGATGGTAGTGACAATATCGATATTGATGGTAGTGACGATATCGATGATGACCTTGATACAGAGCTGCTAACTATGACGAATGCGCTAACTATGTATATGACGCCGAAAAAAGACCAATTTGATATCACCCTTCAATTCGAATTAGCAAAAGCAATGTCTCCTTGCATAATATGGATTCCAAACATTCATGATCTGTATGTGAATGAGTCGAATTACTTATCCCTCGGTCTATTAGTGAACTATCTCTCCAGGGATTGTGAAAGATGCTCCACTAGAAATATCCTTGTTATTGCTTCGACTCATATTCCCCAAAAAGTGGATCCCGCTCTAATAGCTCCGAATAAATTAAATACATGCATTAAGATACGGAGGCTTCTTATTCCACAACAACGAAAGCACTTTTTAACTCTTTCATATACTAGGGGATTTCACTTGGAAAATAAAATGTTCCATACTAATGGATTCGGGGCCATAACCATGGGCTCCAATGCACGAGATCTTGTAGCACTTACCAATGAGGCCCTATCCATTAGTATTACACAGAAGAAATCCATTCTAGACACTAATACAATTAGATCCGCTCTTCATAGACAAACTTGGGATTTGCGATCCCAGGTAAGATCGGTTCAGGATCATGGGATCTTTTTCTATCAGATAGGAAGGGCTGTGGCACAAAATATACTTCTAAGTAATTGCCCCATAGATCCTATATCTATCTATATGAAGAAGAAATCATGTAAGGAAGGGGATTCTTTTTTGTACAAATGGTACTTCGAGCTTGGAACGAGCATGAAGAAATTAACGATACTTCTTTATCTTTTGAGTTGTTCTGCCGGATCGGTCGCTCAAGATCTTTGGTCTCTACCCGGACCCGATGAAAAAAATTGGATCACTTCTTATGGATTCGTTGAGAATGATTCTGATCTAGTTCATGGCCTATTAGAAGTAGAAGGCGCTCTGGTGGGATCCTCACGGACAGAAAAAGATTGCAGTCAGTTTGATAATGATCGAGTGACATTGCTTCTTCGGTCCGAACCAAGAAATCCCTTAGATATGATGCAAAATGGATCTTGTTCTTTTGTTGATCAGAGATTTCTATATGAAAAATACGAGTCGGAGTTTGAAGAAGGAGCCCTCGACCCGCAACAGATAGAGGAGGATTTATTCAATCACATAGTTTGGGCTCCTAGAATATGGTGCCCTTGTGGCAATCTATTTGATTGTATCGAAAGGTCCAATGAATTGGGATTTCCCTATTGGGCCAGGTCATTTCGGGGCAAGCGTATCATTTATCATAAAGAGGATGAGCTTCAAGAGAATGATTCGGAGTTCTTGCAGAGTGGAACCATGCAGTACCAGACACGAGATAGATCCTCCAAAGAACAAGGTTTTTTTCGAA